TTCCAATTCCAATAAAATGCAACTAGGTCTAGTGAGAATATGAGTTGGCGATCAGAACGTATATGGATAGAACTTATAGAGGGATCTCGAAAAATAAGTAATTTCGGCTGGGCCCTTATTCTTTTTTTAGGTTCATTAGGGTTTGTATTGGTTGGAACCTCCAGTTATTTTGGTAGGAATTTTATATCTTTATTTCCTTCTCAGCAAATCCATTTTTTTCCACAAGGGATCGTGATGTCTTTCTATGGGATCGCGGGTCTTTTTATTAGTTCCTACTTGTGGTGCACAATTTCGTGGAATGTAGGTAGTGGTTATGATCGATTCGATATAAAAGAGGGCATAGTGTGTATTTTTCGTTGGGGATTCCCTGGAAAAAACCGTCGCATATTCCTCCGATTCCTTATGAAAGACATTCAGTCCATCAGAATAGAAAATAAAGAGGGTCTTTTTGCTCGTCGGGTCCTTTATATGGAAATCAGAGGCCAGGGGGCCATTCCCTTGACGCGTACTGATGAGAATTTGACTCCACGGGAAATTGAGCAAAAAGCTGCTGAATTGGCCTATTTCTTGCGCGTACCGATTGAAGTATTTTGAAAAAAAGAAACTGAAGAATTAATACTTTGCAAGAGGGAAAAAACTCAAGAATCCTCTTTTTTTTCTATACCATAAGTTAACGGAAGTTTCTTCCGAACGCTTATTCGAGCCAAAGTAAACGTATACGAAATAACCCTAAAACGAAAATTTTTGTGTCCATAATTTTTTTTTTCGAAATATTTGATATTTTTTTTAATAGAACAGGAGTTCTTTCGTCTCGAAATCCGACTAATATTAATTTGAAGTGGGCTTTTTCTTATTCTATTTCTGTATTCTTTCTAGATTCAAGGACTAACCACTATACTGCATCACAAATAAAAACTCCGAAATAGATTAAGATTAATGGGCTAGATGACTTGGAATATAACTTATGCTTGATAGAAATATTAGTATCATATAGAGTCGACGCATGGGGTGAGTTCATTAAAACTTCAAAAATTCACAGACGAAAAAATGGCAAAAAAGAAAGTATTCATTTCCCTTCTATATCTTGCATCTATAGTATTTTTGCCTTGGTGGATCTCTCTCTCATTTAAAAAAAGTCTGGAATCTTGGATTACTAATTGGTGGAATATTAGGCAATCCGAAATTTTTTTGAATGATATTCAAGAAAAGAGTATTCTAAAAAAATTCATAGACTTAGAGGAACTCCTTCGTTTGGAGGAAATGATAAAGGAATACCCGGAAACGCATTTACAAAAGCTTCGCGTTGAAATCTACAAAGAAACGATCCAATTGATCAAGATGCACAATGAGGATCGTATCCATACAATTTTACACTTCTCGACAAATATAATCTGTTTCGTTATTCTAAGTGGTTATTCTATTTTAGGTAATGAAGAACTTGTTATTCTTAACTCTTGGGTTCAAGAATTCCTATATAACTTAAGCGACACAATAAAAGCTTTTTCTATTCTTTTATTAACTGATTTATGTATAGGATTCCATTCGCCCCACGGTTGGGAATTAATGATTGGCTCTGTCTACAAAGATTTTGGATTTGCTCATAATGATCAAATTATATCCGGTCTTGTTTCTACTTTTCCAGTCATTTTAGATACAATTTTTAAATATTGGATCTTTCGTTATTTAAATCGTGTATCTCCTTCACTTGTAGTGATTTATCATTCAATGAACGACTGAAAAATGATCGACCGACCTAATTAGAATATTTGGTACTTTGTACATAAGCAAAACATTCAAAATTGTACTTAATCTTTCTACCCGGGCCAAGCTATTTCTCCAATATTTCAGAAAAATTATTCCATTAAATAGCAAAATTATAGATAGGGAACTCTACTAGCGACCTACCTAATTTTATTGTAGAAAATTTCGGGATCAATGATTGGACCATGCAAACTCAAAAAACCTTTTCGTCGATAAAGAAAGAGATTACTCGATCCATTTCCGTATCGCTCATGATAATGATATATATAATAACTCAGGCACCCATTTCAAATGCCTATCCCATTTTTGCACAGCAGGGTTATGAAAATCCACGAGAAGCAACTGGCCGTATTGTATGTGCCAATTGCCATTTAGCTAATAAACCCGTGGATATCGAGGTTCCACAAGCAGTACTTCCGGATACTGTATTTGAAGCAGTTGTTCGAATTCCCTATGATCTGCAAGTGAAACAAGTTCTTGCTAATGGTAAAAAAGGAGCTTTGAATGTAGGGGCTGTTCTTATTTTACCCGAGGGGTTTGAACTAGCCCCCCCCGATCGTATTTCGCCTGAGATTAAAGAAAAGATAGGAAATCTGGCTTTTCAAAGTTACCGCCCTACTAAAAAAAATATTCTTGTGATAGGTCCTGTTCCTGGTCAGAAATATAGTGAAATCACCTTTCCTATTCTTTCCCCGGACCCCGCTACTAAGAAAGATGTTCACTTCTTAAAATATCCTAT